TTCAATTTGATTTAATAAACTTAAATCAAATGAAATCAATCCTATTGTGATTTTGAAATTCTATTTGAAAGGGTATACAAAAGGATGGTTGTTTTCCGGATTCAATTCGATCTAAAAACTTAATCCTAAAATCTTCTGATTTTAGTGATTCATTTCTAGATCGAATTGATATGTCATTGAATTACATGTATCAGAATGTAATGTAAGACAATGAAGGTGTGCACCTCTTTGTCGTCATAGACCCGCTGCGATATGGGAAAGATAGCAAAAATGTACTAGTAATGAATTTTCAATCGCGGATACATATGTATCCTTATCATACTGAAACGACTGCCGTTATTGCTATCAAACCAATACCGATTCATACAAGCTAAATCTTCTAATCGATAATTGGGCCACAGAACTAACTTTAATTTAATAAGTTTCTTTTTATATCCTTTGCTTTTATCCAAAACCGGACTGTTTACCTTATTTTCATTCCCCAATCCTGAATTTTTATGCATATCCTTTCTATTCCTAGAATTGAAACAAATTAGAATTCTAAATTCTCTTCGAAGTCTAGGTGATAGAAGATTTTCAGGAACAAACAAATCATAATGATTTTTATCTCTATTTCCAGTCATCTTTTTATATTTTGTAATGACTTCATCAGAATTCTTATCAACACGGGTTTTTTCTCGGTAGTTTTGATTGATTTTGTGTTTACTTTGCTGAACCAATGAAATACCAATGGTTTGATACATAAGAAATTGCTCATTATTTTTTATAGATAGACGAATTGGTTCAATAATCAAAATCCCTCCTTTGATCAATTCGGTAAGAGTTAAAATTTTCTGAATCATCAGAATATCAAGACTCATTTCTCCCCTTTGAATAGACGATATAGTTATTTCTCGTGGATTTATCAGTCTAAGCAGGAGACAATATACTTTGATATTATTGATTTTTTTTTTAGTTAAAATAGAATCCCATCGTAATTGAAAATGAAAATGCCTTTTTAGTAAGAAATCAAACTCCGCTTTTGTATTGTTCTTGTATTGCTTTTTATTTTTATGTTTTTTCATGTCCGATCCCGTATAATCTTCTTCAACATCTTTTTCTTGGTTTGAAAGAGCCGATTCAAGGTTTGCTTGGTCCGCAAATTCTTTTTGCCCTTTATTTTGTTTTTTTAATTCAAGAGATTTTTTTTCATTGGAGGATAGTGATATAAAAGGATCTCTTTTTTTATTTCCGACGATACTTTTGTTTTCAATATCAGTATTGTTTTCATTTATATTAGAATCTAAAAGAAGTAATTTTATTGGTATAACCCACGGTTTCGTTTTATATAAATTATAAAAGATCAAAAATTCGGGGAAGAACCAACGTTCAAGATTTGATATGGGACGATTTAGTATTTCTTCATTCATTCCCATCCAATCCAAAAAAGTTTTTTTGTTGGATAGATTGATTTCTTGATGAATCGCGAGATAAAACGTATTTTTCTTTTTTATTTTATCAATTGTTTGATAATTAGTAAGTTTAGTCTTAGTAGATTTTTTATTACTGTTTGGGTCAATATCCATATTGATCCAAGCTTTGATATCGATTCTCTTTCTAAGACAAAAACGGATAATTCTCCAATCAAAATATTTTCTATCGAGATTTTTCTCCATATTTTTAATATCATCTTGTACTAGATCATTATTGATAGGAATACCTTCTATCATATAAAAAGATTGTCGTTTAGTTGTGTTGAAATTCGAAAAAACCTCTTGATTATTTTTTACGTGTAATGACGATTCATAAATTGAAGAGTACTTCGTATCTTCAGAATTAATAGATTTATATGCTAATAGATCATATCTATATTGTTTTTTAAAATTTTCTTTTTCATTCAGTAGTGAAGCCATTTCAAAATAATTTTGTTTTTCGTAGTGCATAAATTTCGTTTTTTTAGATGGGTTGCATAAATCCTTATTTTGATTCATACAGTATTGATTGAATCTATTTCGCCATTTTGGGGGTACTAATCTAGACCATCTAATCTGAGATATATCATATTGATAATGATTCCTTAACCAATTTGTCCATTGATTTATTTTTATTCCAGAATTATGACGATTCTTATGTTTTAATTGAGAATGAAAAAGTTCTTGTGTTCCAACAAAATAACCCTTTATTTCATTTTTAATAAAAGGGGCTGCTCCATTATATTGAAAGACAGATTTTAACTTATAAAAATCGAAATTAATAAATTTGGTTTGTGAGAGTTTGTAAAATACATAAGCTTGTGAAAAGTAGGATAAGTCACAAAAAGTATTTGAGTTCTTATTACTAATATTCGTATTATAAAGTGCCCTTTTTATATTTGAAATAAAGTGAATTAAACTTTGATTTGGTTTATCAATTTTTTCTTGATTTGTTTCATTATTGGTAATGTATTTATTTAAAATTTGTTTTATTGATTCAACAAATGGCTGTGTATTGATCCTAGGAATATTCATGATCCACAGAAAGATATCTATGTATATCCTTTCAATGAAAATTTTTATAAAATAATGCGATTTGCGTATTAGTCGAGCATTTTTTCTTTTTAATATCGGCCCAATCTTTTTTTTTGATTCCAACCTTTTATCATCATCATTTATTTTGTTAGAATTAATATTTCGATCCGGGATTATAAATACGTTCCTTTTTTCATTTGTAATTTTTTCTATTTGATTTATGATTGTGTTTGTTCTATCAGTTAGATCCTGCATTTTTTTTTCTGTCAATGAATAATTTGTCCAATTTTGGGGTATAGTTTCACTGGACAATTCATGAATCATCAGATTACTGATTATCGAATCTTTTTTAGTTTTACTCAATTCATATACTTTTCTTTTTCCCAATCCAAATAATAGAATTGGATTTATTTTTGAGAGTTCCTTTTTTATTTCTTTAAAAAAAAAAGAGAGAATCCTTTTAATACCCCATTTTTTTTTTTTTTTTGAAACATTTAGAAACCATTTTGTTTTTTCTTTAAGAATTCTTAGAATTCGAAAGCATTTCTTGTTTAATTTTCTAATTTTTCTTTTGAGTTCTTTTAAAATGGGTTCAAAAAATGAAAGTTGTTTTCTGGGAGAATCAAAAGGGAATTCAGCTTCCATTCCAAAAATTGTTAAAAAGCAAAAAGAATTTTTTGAGTCTTTCTTTTTCATTGGCTTTTTCATTGGATCGTTATAGGGGACTGGTGGGTTAGATCTGTGCCAAGGTTTCAGACGAAAAGGAAATAGGATCTTAATCTGAATACCATCTGCTAACCAGTTTTTTGGAAATTCTTTTTCTGATAATTGAACGCCACTATAGGTGCATTTAACATAAATTTCTCGATTCCAATCTTTAAAATCTTCGGACCATTCGGGAGATTGAAACAATAGCATACGGGCGGTATTTTTAATTATTATCAATGAAGGGAATATAATATATTTTCTAAGAATCGATTGGGTGATTAACAAAAAACCTCTTATTGCTTGAGCAAGTAAAACACTATCCCAGGCTTCCGCTATTTCTATACGTACTTTCTCATTTCTTTTTGCTTCCTTTTTTTTTTCACTTTCTTCTGCGGTTTTCTCTTTATAATCAAAAATTTTGAGTTCTGTGTTTGTCCACATACAATTTTTCAAAATTAGCTTTATACGTTCGGAAATAGCAAAAGAAAAAAAAGGGGATTTTCGGTCCAAAAAGAGAGGGGAATGCGCATCTGCCTCAAAGAATTTCCAAGTAACTATTTTTCGTCTTTGAGCACGCACAGAGCCTTTGATTATGCCGCGACGAAAATCTGATTGTTGTGAATAACGTATCAAAGCCACTTCGCCTGTTTGATCTGTATTATTAGTTTCTTGGGTATTACTATAAATATCAGTATTCTGTTGCTTATCAGTAAAAATAATTACGCGTTTTGCTCTTCTTGAGCGAATCTCATGATCGGTTACCACACTTTCCTGGCCCTCCCCCAACTGTTGTTCCAAATCAGTAATTAATTTGTATGACCATCGAGGGACTTTTTTATGGATTTCTTTTAGTGCATTAGATTTTTTTTTTATCGTTTTCTCGTCGGGAAGGGTTGTATCTGCATCAAATAAAAATTTGAAAATTTTGATTCTATCTTCTGAATCAATTCTTATTTGTTCGTGTTCGGGAACTAAAAAAGGTCTTTTAAAATTTACACTTGATGTGGATTTTACAACAAATTCATCGATTAAGTTCAATAAATAATTCATTTGCTTCCCGCATGTTTTTCTATCAAACGGATTTAGTTTCTGTTCAAATTCTAGGCGATTAATAATAATAAGGATACTATGAATCTTATTTATCAAAAACTTTTCTATATTTTCTATATAATTGTTTCGAGAAATTTCATTTTTAATTGAGAGTGAAAACAATTTTTTGATTTGTCCGCGATAAGGTCCATTTAAGAAAGGATCATATATTTTGGGTAAATATTCGTTTTTAGTCTTATCATTACACAACCGAGTTCTTTTTTCAAGTATATTCAGAACAACGGATTTTTTAGCGAAAGTTTTTCCTAGGTTTTTTTCGAGAGTTTTTACTCGATTTATAAAATTTTTGCTTATATTTTTCTGTTTATGTTCATTGATATAACCCCACTTATTAGAAAATTCAGTAGATTCAGTAGAGGGGACTTTTTTTTTTTGGAACAGAGACGTCTTTCTTTGCATCATTTCCAAAAAAGTTGCCAAACTGGGGGGATACGTAAAGGTTATTCTTTCTTTTCCATCACTTTGACATGTAGAAAAAAAATATTGTGACATTTCAGTTCTTACAGCATTTTCACACCGATTGTTTTTTATATACCGTAAGGGCCGATTCCATCGTTTAGGGTCGAAAAGAATAGTTACAACCGGTTTTTCAAATCGGAAGAGATCTTTTTTTTCTGTAAATATTTGTAACTTCGAATTTTCTTGTTCTTGATTGCCATCTAGATAATAAGTTTCATAAACGGGTTTATTTTTATA